AACTGATCATACTATGATCATAGTATGATGGCGGTTGAGCAAGTATGCCCCCATCGTCTAGTGGTTCAGGACATCTCTCTTTCAAGGAGGCAGCGGGGATTCGACTTCCCCTGGGGGTAGAGTACTACGAAAGGAAGTTGATTATGGATTATCCATAAAGTTAGAATAGATTCTTCCTGGGTCGATGCCCGAGCGGTTAATGGGGACGGACTGTAAATTCGTTGGCAAGATGTCTACGCTGGTTCAAATCCAGCTCGGCCCAATAATTCGCTGTCTACATAACCCTTTTTGTTTTGCATAAATAACAGAGAAGGGGTAAGAAAAAAAAGTAAAATTTCGGGGTATATTTCGACTTTACTTTTTTCTATATTTCTTGTGTCTAGTTACTTTTTTGTTTCCATACAAAAATTCCGATCTTGATCTTGCTAAGGATCCCGATATGGATCCTTTAAATATAAACTTTAATGAACAGAGTCGAGAAAATAATCTATTTTTTTTTATAAAAACTAGATTATCAATTGATTTTATAATAATGCAAGGATTACCAGCAATCCGTCTTGCTCTCACTAAAGAGATATCCATATAGATATCAATATATCACTTGTGACTTTATTTGTTACAAAACACTAATTTGAATCTCAAATTGAAATGATTAAAATGAAATAATAAGAAGGAATATGTAAGCTACCCACTTGATTTCCATGGGATTGTAGTTCAATTGGTCAGAGCACCGCCCTGTCAAGGCGGAAGCTGCGGGTTCGAGCCCCGTCAGTCCCGGCGAATTCAATAAAAAAAGACATCCACTCCCCTTTTTGTTTCTGGGCAAGGGGATCAAAATGGTTTCATTTATCTTTTTTTTTTATTTTTTCATCAAGCAAAAGAAAGGGGTATTTCCATTATTTTAACTAGCACCAATTGATGGTAGAGAGACATATGTAAATTAGGATAATTGTTGAGAGCATTCAACACTTCAAGAAAGAGATACTGTATGGGGTTTCTGCTTTTTGTCAATTAATCTCCCATTAACTCGTGTAGGAAAATGGAATAGGATGGCGTATAATACGTTTGCCAAGAGTACCTAATGTATACTTTTATTTCTATGAAGTAAAGGAATTGAAAAAGTTCGAATCCAACCAAGGAAAGAGGATATTTAAAAAATAAAGATAAAATTAGTCTTCCCTAATGAATATGCTCTTTTTAAAGATTAGAGCCGATGTTGAAGAAAAAACTCGTAAGAAAATTTAATTTTAATCATTTTAATTTTAGTTAATTTTTTTTAATATTTTAGTTTTTTTTACTGGGACTCGTCTTTATCACACTCCCCTTATTTGTTTTCCAAAAAGACGATAGACCCTTAAAAATTTTTGAAAATTTAAAATTGAACTTCGTACTTGTTTTCTCTATTTGATTTCTATTGTTTATTTAAGGTTCTTTATAAACTCTTTTTGTAAACAATCGAAGTAGAAAAGGTTTTTTATGATACTTCATCAGATGATTGTACAAGTAAAGTACTAGGTTGTAGAAAAGAAAGCGGGGAAAAAGAAAAATAAATAAATATTTTTTGATTGGATCAGGTATCTCATTATGTATTCGGTGTGGATAAAGGATCTTCCTATGTTATACTATTAAATTCTTGACGATGAGTCGATTTCATAGCTACGCTATTGTTATTCATGATATTGAATGAAAGAAATATCATCGAAATCTAATTCATCTGAGTGAGTTTACAAGCGAACGATTTCTCATCTCTATGGGATTAAATCCCGAGAAAAAAAATAATAATAAACGATTAAATTATGGAAGTAAATATTCTTGCATTTATTGCTACTGCACTCTTCATTCTCATTCCTACTGCTTTTTTGCTTATAATTTACGTAAAAACGGTTAGTCAAAATGATTAATTTGAATACAATTTTACTATCAATGAAAAAAAACAAAGAAAAAAAGGATTTAAATTTCTCGTCTTAAATGAAAGGAATGCCTTAGACTCAGTAGTAGTATCCTAAGGGGCCCGCTAGTATGGTAGAAAGAGATCTCTTTCTACCATACTAGCCATTATGGTTATTGTAATGTATAAAGTACAAGTGAAATATCTTAAAGGAATCCACCTATATCTCTTTTTTTTTTTATTAATATAAATAGAATATAAAATGTATGTACATACTTTCTCAATTTCATTTGGTTGTTTGATCCGTTTAATACAGATAATCCTAATTCGATGGAAATTTCTTTTATATTTCGAAAAGGGGTTACCCCATGAATGGTTAACCGTGTAAACCCTGATATAAAAATAGAAAGAAAATGAGTCACTAAAACAAAAAATAAATCCAATTTCTAAAAAAAAATCTTAAAAAAAATTGCCGAACGGTCTATAAAACTAAAACAATTGATACAGGTTGATAGAGTTTGATTATTACCGTAATTAGGAGTACTTCTAGAGTCCACTTCTTCCCCACACTACGAGAGAGAGGGAAAATGTAAAAACTACCATTAAAGCAGCCCATGCGAGACTTACTATATCCATGTGAATTCTGTCCCCTATTTCTATGAATATGAAGAAACTATTCCATTCTTGTTCACTAATACTAATATATAGTGAAATCACTGGTACAGAGTCAAAAAAAGGGAGAGGTATTTGGTCACCATTGATGAACTACTCCAAAAAACACACTTATCTTATTCTTATAATGAGTTATTCTTATTATAGAATTTCTAGTAGAATCGACAAGATGTAAACACAAGTAAACAGACACTTTTCGAAGTATCCAAGGAATCTGACTCACATGTAGAAAGAAAAAGATTTTTTTTTTCTTTTTGGAAGTAAAAAGAAAGGCTATTATTCATCTAATCTAATATTGATTTAATGTTTGAGCATTCCGAGACTTTCATTCGTCTGTATCCAAAGTATCTTAGGTCCTTTTCAAAACTATTAATTTAAATCCCCCTCCGGCTACCCAATCTAATTGAAGACTCAGTTAAGTGGAACTAATTTTAGTAGTGGAAAGTGAGAGCCAGGGGCTTAGAATCACGATAAAGAAAGTATCAAGAGTCTTTTCCTACGTTTGTTATAATAGGGGATTTCAAGTCTGTTGTTGAGGCGGCACCCGGATTTGAACTGGGGAAAAAGGATTTGCAGTCCCCCGCCTTACCACTCGGCCATGCCGCCAAAACGATAGAAACTAGATTCAAATTTTATCTTTTTTTTTTCAACTCCGAAAAAAATATATAGTTTTTCAGTCACAAAATATAGAAGAATCCAGTATAAATCCGAACCATTAACTATTTACTGTAAATTAATGACTATACTATTTTTGAATTAAAATCGACATCTTTTTATTTCTAATAATAAAAGAAAATCATTAGAAATGTATTTAGAACCAATCTATATTGCGTTTTTTTTTTTAAAAAAAAAAAAAAACTTCTTCAAATTCAATTATAACAGTAATTCTGAGTATATGTAAACCCCAGAATCAGAACATACATTACGTTATAGAGCTATAGTTCTATAATGGGGTATTTTATCTCTCTAGGGATGCTTTTGAGGAGTAATTCTCAATAAATTTTTGTATTTCATTTTTTCATTGAATACATTGAAGAGAAAGTTTAATTTTTGATAGAGCACAGCATGTGCTGTCCCAATATAGAACTGTACCCCAATAAAAGAAGAAAAAGAGACGTATATATCTTATCTGTGCATTCTTTTTTATTTTAATAATAAAAAAATTAATAACTAAAAAAACACAAGTTTTCTTACCTACTTCAATTCAATGATACTCTATTCAAAATTAGGTAAAACTTTTTTCTGCAAATATTTTTTTGAACAATGAAATACAAATACATGAAAAAGTAAAGTGGTAAAAAAAAAAGTTTTATATTTATTATATATTTATCTGCTCGAACAGATCCAAGCATGAATACATTTTTTATTTAATGGTATGCAATCGAATATGTAATATCATAGGTGAAAATGAAATTACTTTTTTCTAGTCTTTACAAAACTCCATAAGTTCCAGTGGTTTTTCTCAATTCTGTTCCATTTGGATCTATTTCTTATAATTATAAAAAAATTACAATTGAATCTAGTCTCCGTTCATACGTATTTCATACATTCCATATATCTTGGAGTTGGATAAAATTTAATGTGATTCAGTAAACAGAATAGAAATTCCATTATTTCTAGATCGAATTCTATGGATATGATTCGGTGAAGAATGAGAGATGGGATGGTATTTTTTAAATAAACGGATAAATGGGAAATTCAAAAAAGATGCTCGGGGATGGAAACGAGGGAACATCTACAATACCCGGATTAAATCAGATACAATTTGAAGGGTTTTATCGGTTTATTGATCAGGGGTTAATAGAAGAACTTTCTAAATTTCCAAAAGTTGAAGATATAGATCACGAAATTGAATTTCAATTATTTGTGGAAACATATCAATTGGTAGAACCTCTGATAAAAGAACGAGATGCTGTCTATGAATCACTTACATATTCTTCTGAATTATATGTATCCGCGGGATTAATTTGGAAAACCAGTAGGAATATGCAAGAACAAAGAGTTTTTATTGGAAACATTCCTTTAATGAATTCCCTTGGAACTTCTATAGTAAACGGAATATACAGAATTGTTATCAATCAAATATTGCAAAGTCCTGGTATCTATTACCAGTCAGAATTGGATCATAACGGGATTTCGGTCTATACCGGCACCATAATATCAGATTGGGGAGGCAGGTTAGAATTAGAGATTGATAAAAAAGCAAGAATATGGGCTCGTGTGAGTAGGAAACAGAAAATATCTATTCTAGTTCTATCATCAGCTATGGGTTCGAATCTAAGAGAAATTTTAGAGAATGTTTGCTACCCTGAAATTTTCTTATCTTTCTTGACCGATAAGGAGAAAAAAAAAATTGGGTCAAAAGAAAATGCTATTTTGGAGTTTTATCAACAATTTTCTTGTGTAGGTGGGGATCCAATTTTTTCTGAATCCTTATGTA